CATTTTACATTCCATTATCGGAACAAAAATATCATATGTATCCATAAATATTTGTTACATGAAACCACGATCTGATAGATATCTATCTAAATATATAAAATATATAATATACATTATAAATTATAAAACATACATATGATAAAATAGAAAGTGATTTTGTCTTGTGTGCTGGAATCAAAGAAAGATATTTTAAACGCCTCTTATTCTTATGTTGTGCTTGGAATAAATCTTTCGATGTAAAGTAAGGGAATAGCATTGCTATATAACATCTAGAAACAAGAAGATTTAATCGGAAATATCGACAGATTCCCGCGTAATCCAAAGAAATATGAAAATGAAAAAAAAAAAGATCCACTCTTCCAATTTTATCTCTATCGAGTTTTAATATCAGAATAGTGGATATAGTTATGATTCAATGGGTTAGGTCCACTTACTTTTTCTTTTGTTGATTTCTAATTTAATTGATTTGATTGGAATAATAGAACAAAGTAATAGGAATATTTGGAGATTCAAGTAGACAACTTAGAATTATTCATTATAAACTTATCATTATAATATTTATAACAATATAATAAACATGATAACAAATGTTCAACTTTATAACTATAATTACTATACTTCACTTCATTAGTATTTAATATAATTTCAATATTAAAATTATATTCCATTTTATGGTTTGTTACTTTTTTATTACAAATGACAACAATATCTCTATAAATAGGAATACTACCGCTGGAGTTTTATGAAAAAACCAAAGCCCCTTATCGGATTTGAACCGATGACTTACGCCTTACCATGGCGTTACTCTACCACTGAGTTAAAGGGGCCCGTTTACGTCAATTCCTGACCGCTAGTTACTATGAGTTTAGTGTATATACTTATTATATGTTATATGTCTATAGACATATCTTATGCGTTTATACGTTATAATCTATGTAATAGATATATCTTAAACGCATAGTGGTTCATTCAGGAACGCTCAATTTGATTGACCTAGTAAGTATAGGTAAAAAAAAGGTTTATTGATATTGTATTTGATAAATATTAATGTAATGCATTGTTTCCAGACCGACCCACCCTAATTTCCATTATTTTCCATTATAACGAAATTCATTTGATTAATACATGTACCTACCAATTCAACATAGATTCGAAATATTTTATCGAAGGCAATCGTTGATAAAGAGATTCGGCCTGTCCTCTGAACCAAAAAAAAATTAGAGAAAAAAATTCAATAACTTATTGATCCCTCTTCCCCTATTTTCAAATTTATCGTTTTTTTTTTTTTTATTTGAATTTCCTGTCTTAGTGTGAGGTAGAAATATGCCCGCCTAATCTTAACAATGAGTGAATCAATGAATGAAAGCGGAAGAATGGAGTTTAATCCCCCTTTCTGGTAGACAAATTACTCACCGAAAAGTACTATCCTTTGTATTGAGTCATACCATTCCCATTCTATTATATTGACAATTTCAAAAAACTATTCATACTATGAGCATAGTATGATGGCGGTCGGGCAAGTATGCCCCCATCGTCTAGTGGTTCAGGACATCTCTCTTTCAAGGAGGCAGCGGGGATTCGACTTCCCCTGGGGGTAGGGTACTGCGAAAGGAAGTTGATCGTGGATTATCAATAAGCCTGAAATTGATTCTTCCTGGGTCGATGCCCGAGCGGTTAATGGGGACGGACTGTAAATTCGTTGGCAATATGTCTACGCTGGTTCAAATCCAGCTCGGCCCAATAATTCGCCGATCTGCCATGAAACGATATAACCCATTTGTTGGTTTCCCGAAATGCTCGATCCCAATAGTAAAAAAAAAAGTCAAATTTTTTGATATATCTCTGCCACTATTTATTTACTCTATTTAAATTTAATTTATTTTTTTTTTCCAACAAATTATGATTTTTCTAATGATCTAGATTCATATCTGGATCGGTAAGTGTAAAGGCTAAGGACAAGAGTAAAATAAAGAAAAAAGAACTTTTTCATTGAAAGATTGATTATCCAATTGATTTGGCAATAACGAAAAGATTATTAGTAATCCATGCCGCTTTCGCTAAGGTGCATATCCATATGGATATCAATATATCACTCACTTCTCTATTCCAACATGGCAATTCTAATCGAAAATCTAAGTCGAAAGGGTTTGAATGAAATCATTAAGAATAGGTATACTGTACACTTTATTTTATTATGTTATTTCCCTGGGATTGTAGTTCAATTGGTCAGAGCACCGCCCTGTCAAGGCGGAAGCTGCGGGTTCGAGCCCCGTCAGTCCCGACGGATCCAAATCCAATAAAAAAATACATCAATTCGTCTCTCCATTTTTCTGTGAAAGGGAGTACAAATAGCAGAATTGCATTACCAGCGGGATCCCTCTTATTTTTTTTTTCATTTCGATTCGATTGTTTGTTTGGGTTTGGTTAAAATCAATGGTAAGGTAAGTGTAAAGGCGGTTAGATGATACTTCATCAGATGGTTGTACAAGGATCAGATGGTTGTACAAGGAAGGCGGTAAGTTATAGAAAAGAATGATAAATAAAAAGAGAAATTAATTTAAAGGAATTTTTGATTGGATCAGGAATCAACCTTTGAATTCGGTATGGATAAAAGATCTTCCTATGTTATACTATTCAATTCTTGACGATGAATCGATTTGATAGCCCAGATATTGTTATTCATGATATTGATCGATTCGATTACATCGAGACGTAATTCATCCCATTGAATTTACAGACGAAAGATTTATCATCTCTATGGGATTAAATCCCGAGTTATTGCCAATTAAAGAAAAATGAAACGATGAAATTATGGAAGTAAATATTCTTGCATTTATTGCTACTGCACTGTTCATTCTAGTTCCTACTGCTTTTTTACTTATAATATACGTAAAAACAGTAAGTCAGAGCGATTAATTTGAATTAAACTTGACTTTTTAGTTCTTATCAATGATTGAAGAAAAGAAATAAAACGAAAAAGATTCAAATTTCGCGTCTTAAATGAATGAAATGAGCGAAATAGAATCAGCAGTGTTCTATGAGAGACGATAGTATGGTAGAAAGAAAAATATGAATCTTTCTACCATACTATCTAGTATTGTTATTGTACTGTATAAAGTTTACTGTCTGAAGATACAGGTTAATTTAATATATATTAATCTACATTATTATCTTCATATATATAGCTATCAATTCCATCTATATAATTACATAGTGTCGTGTCCCAATTCTATTTCTTCATCTAGTTCTATTTGATTTGTGTTGATTCCAATTAATAATCTGAAATAATCGAAAGACAGCTCTTATTCTTACGATTCTAATTCCTGTATTTCGGATTATTTTTAATATGAATCCCGATATCCATTGAAAGAAAGAATAAAATCAATGAAGGAGAAAAGGGTATAGGTAAAATAAAAGCAAGTAATCTTTTTGTTAGCATTCCGACAAAGAAGTAATTGATTGAGCAGTTGACATAGGATCCGGGGGGTTCCGTGGGAACTTCTTCGGATTTCGAAAAGGATTAGTAAACCTCACCGATTTTAACGTTTGAACCATGATATGAAATGAGTTCAATAAAGCAAGCACAGCCTAAATAAAATTTATAAAATAATAAACCACATAATAAAACAAGCGGTAAGTGCGCAATATGTGACTCGCCCAAGACAATGTTTTATTATGTGTAGTTGTAGTATCTCGTTGGACAACCACTATGTTGTTTCCCATAAGGGTATCCATGTAATAACAGATTTCTTTTTTCTTTGAACAGTAAAGTAAAGGGAAAAACAAAAAAAGGTTCCGTTCTTCCCCATTTCCCATATATAACTTTGGTAAGAGTCGGTTCATCGAAATAGAAAAGTTATGAAGAATACGGTTGGAATCAATTCCCTACCATTTGTATTCCTTTCGAAATACAAACAGTGAAATTCAAATAAAAATAAAATAAAAAAGGCTTTGCAGAAAGATCTATAAAAAAAATTGATACAGTTTGATTCCTAAATTCAATTAGTAGTACTTCTAGAGTCCACTTCTGCCCCATACTACAAGTGAAAGGGAAAATGTAAAGACTACCATTACAGCAGCCCAAGCGAGACTTACTATATCCATGTGAATTATGTCCTCTATCTCTATGAATATGAAGGAATTATTCAATTACTGTTCACTAATAATAAAAAAATCATTGGCGCAGAGTCAACGGGGGGTTCTAACCCAACACTGTTGATGAAACAATCCAATAAATCCAATTATAACACGTTCTTATAATTATAAGATTTCTTGTATAATCGGAAAACATTAAGCACCAGCAAAATACGCGGAGACAGCCTTAGCCTTTGAAGTATCAAAGGAATGTTACTAACATGTAGTAATAATAAAACCTATTCTTTCTTTTGGTGCCCTTCATTTTATTAAGTAAAAAGTATAAAAATATAGAATCAAGATAGATCACTATCTAGGGCATACCCCTATTTTTTTCTTTCCCATTTTTCCCATTTGATCTACGTCTCCTATTGGCTCTATGAAACAATCGAAGACGTCCTATTACGTTCTTGATTAGAGATTAAAGTAAAAATTTCTTTTTGTACTTTATTCAATTCATAATTTCTATTTTTCAATTTATATTATAAATAAATCTAAGTTCAATATAAGTAAAAGATTTAAAAATATTTATATATTCTTTATATATTCAAATAAATACAAATAAATAAATACATATATAAATAAGTCAAAGCCAATTATCCATTCAATCTAATTAATATTGAATGAATCCTGGAGTACTCAAAGACTTTCATGAGTATGTATACAAAGTATCTTACGACCTTTCCGCAACTAAAAATTTCATTAGATTCCCCGTCCGGCTATCCAATCTAATTCAAGACCCAGTCAGTAGACACTGCATTAGTAGTGGAAGGGCTATCATATCAAGATTTACCGGTTATTTTTCAATACTATAATCTTTCCTTAAACCCTAAACGCAAGTATTTACAGCATTTTAGAGAACAAAA